GGACAGTTATTCCATATATTTTGATATTGAAAATCAAATTTTAGAGATTAACAATGATCATTCTTTTCTGAGTGAACTAGAAAGTTTTTTTTATCGTTTTCGTAATTATTATTATAGGAATAATGGATCTAAAAGTGACGATCCCGACTATGATCCTTCCATCTATAATACTAAATCGAGTTGGAATAATCACATTAATAATTTCGTTGACTCTTATCTTCAGTCTCAAATCTGTATTGATAGTCACATTTTAAGTAGTAGTAACAATTACAGCGACAGTTACATTTATAATTACATTTGTGGTGAAAGTAGAAATAGTAGTGAAAGCAAAAGTTCAAATATAAAAACTAGTACGAATGGTAGTGATTTAACTATAAGAAAAAGTTCGAATAATCTCGATGTAACTCAAAAATACAGGCATTTGTGGGTTCAATGTGAAAATTGTTATGGATTAAATTATAAGAAATTTTTGAAGTCAAAAATGAATATTTGTGAACAATGCGAATATTATTTGAAAATAAGTAGTTCAGATAGAATCGAACTTTCGGTTGATCCAGGTACTTGGGATCCGATGGATGACGGCATGGTTTCTCTGGATCCCATTGAATTTCATTCAGAAGAGGAACCTTATAAAGATCGTATTGATTCTTATCAAAAAAAAACAGGATTAACAGAGGCTGTTCAAACAGGTACAGGTCAACTAAACGGGATTCCCGTCGCAATTGGGGTTATGGATTTTCAGTTTATGGGGGGTAGTATGGGATCCGTAGTAGGCGAGAAAATCACCCGTTTGATCGAGTATGCTACCAATAAACTTTTACCTCTTATTCTAGTGTGTGCTTCCGGAGGGGCACGCATGCAAGAAGGAAGTTTGAGCTTGATGCAAATGGCTAAAATATCTTCTGCTTTATATGATTATCAATCAAATAAAAAGTTATTCTATGTATCAATTCTTACATCTCCTACTACTGGTGGAGTAACAGCTAGTTTTGGTATGTTGGGGGATATCATTATTGCCGAACCCAATGCCTATATTGCATTTGCGGGTAAAAGAGTAATTGAACAAACATTGAATAAGACAGTACCTGAAGGTTCACAAGCGGCTGAATATTTATTCCATAAGGGCTTATTCGATCCAATCGTACCACGTAACCCTTTAAAAGGTGTTCTGAGTGAGCTATTTCAGCTCCACGCCTTTTTTCCTTTCAATAAAAATTCAATCAAGTAGAGTCAAGTAGAGTCTTGAGTTCCACTTTTTTTTGTGGCGAACAACTAGTTAGTTAGTTTATCAGAATCAAAATAAAAAAACCGAAAAAATGCATTTTTATTTGGTGACATAAGCTTTAATTGTAAATTGTAGAAAGAATCATGCGGATAATTGTTGTTTTTTACCGATATTGCTGATTAGCAATATCGGTAAAAAAACAACAACATAAACAGCGAGTTCTTCCTTCGAATTAGGAGGCAAGGCAAATAAAACGAATTTCGTGTTCTGTTCGCCTCTTCTATATGTATATATTTCAAATATAGAAAATATAGAATCTTGCATCTTTCTATATCTCCCAAGAAGTCCCCTTTTTATAAGAATTCCTGCTCTTGGGTCGGATTCTAACGAATCTTTCAGAGATTTTTAAATTTTTAAAAGACTCTTTTTTTATTAAAAAAGAAATTAGAAGAAGAAGATAAGAACAATATAAGAATAAAAATAAAAGAAGTAAGAATAATAAAGAAAGTGGATTATCATACATACATCTATTTCATGTAGAAAGATGGATTATCATACATACATCTATTTCATGTAGAAAGATGAATAAGTCCGTTTATTTAGTTCGACATTGCTTGCACTTATTCTATATACTCACTTCGATATACTTAGTATACTAATATACGAATTATAATATGAATTATAATTATTATAAGATATCCTTATAACAATAACAGGTACAAATATTAAATCGAGGTACCCCATTCTATGACAATTCTCAACAACTTACCCTCCCTTTTTGTGCCTTTAGTGGGCCTAGTATTTCCGGCAATTGCAATGGCCTCTTTATCTCTTCATGTTCAAAAAAAAAAGATTTTTTAAATCTGATGTGGTCAAATCTCATCTAGTTTTTTTTTTTTCAAGACTTAGCGAACAAGGATATCCATTTAGTAGAATATTGTATAAGAATAACGGGTGGCTTTCTCCGAACATAAATGAAAAAGATCTTATACATGCGTAAACATGATATATGGACAGACGAATTCTAGCAATTAAAAAAAAATAGGCTGGGATCCGAACTCATGTCTGAAATTAAAGTCAATCTATCCATATGTATGTAGCTATTGATAGGGAATCATATGAAGGGGATGCTTTTATTTTATTATATCTAACCAATTCGATTAATTACTACTAAAAGTTCACATCAGAATAGTACTAGTTGATGAGAGTTACTTCGGAAAAAAAAGTAAAGTGCAATTTTTTTTTGTTATTCCATAAAATGCAACTGGATCTACTATGTATGAGTTGGCGATCAGAATATATATGGATAGAATTTATAGCAGGATCTCGCAAAACAAGTAATTTCTGCTGGGCGTTTATCCTTTTTTTAGGTTCATTAGGATTCTTATTGGTTGGAATTTCTAGTTATCTTGATAAGAATTTGATATCCTTCTTTCCGTCTCAACAAATCCTTTTTTTCCCACAAGGGATCGTAATGTCTTTCTATGGGATCGCGGGTCTCTTTATTAGTTCCTATTTGTGGTGCACAATTACATGGAATGTAGGTAGCGGTTATGATCGATTTGATAGAAAAGAAGGAATAGTGTGCATTTTTCGTTGGGGATTTCCTGGAAAAAATCGCCGCATCTTTTTACGATTCCTTATGAAAGATATTCAGTCCATCAGAATAGAAGTAAAAGAGGGTATTTATGCTCGTCGTGTCCTTTATATGGAAATCAGAGGCCTGGGAGACGTTCCCTTGACTCGTACTGATGAGAATTTGACTCCACAGGAAATTGAGCAAAAGGCTGCGGAATTGGCCTATTTCTTGCGTGTACCTATTGAAGTATTTTGAAAAAAGAAACTGCAAAAAAATGCTTTCTCAGCAAGAGGAAAACCCCTAAGAATCCTCTTTTTTCTATAAGCATAACTTACTTAATTAAAGTTTCTTCAGAACGCCTCGTGGGGCAAAAGCAAGGCAAACGTGTACGTGGCGTTCATAATATAAAACGAAACCTTTTTTGTTTTTGTCTGTCAATTTTTTTTTTTCGAAATATTTGATATTTTCTTTTTTAATAAACAGGGAGTTCTTTTTTTTCGAAATATTTGATATTTTCTTTTTTAATAAACAGGGAGTTCTTTCATTTCGAAATCCGAAAAATATTCATTATTGGAATCTTTATTTGAATCTTTCGGGCATTCATCAAAGAGGAGTAATTACTTCGAATATTTGATCAATTAAGATATCTGGAAACAATCTATTTTTTTATTATTTTTTCATTTGAATTCGAATTCGAAGTGGATTCTTCTTCTATTTCTGTATTTTTTCTACACTAGATTCAAGGACTAACCTCTGAATCACAACTAAAAAATGGGGGCTCGATTAATAAATTAATAATTAATAGGCGCGATACCTTATAATAGAACTTATGCTTGATAGAAATATTAGATCGCATAGAGTCAACGAATGAGGTGACAATTCACAGATGAAAAAATGACAAAAAAGAGCGCATCTATTCCCCTTCGATATCTTTCATTTATAGTATTTGTAGTCTTTTTGCCCCGGTGGATCACTCTCTCATTTAATAAAAGTCTAGAATCTTGGGTTACTAATTGGTGGAATACTAGGCAATCCGAAACTTTTTTGAACGATATTCAAGAAAAGAGTATTCTAGAAAAATTCATAGAATTAGAGGAGCTATTTCTCTTGGATGAAATGGTAAAGGAATTCCCGGAAAGACATCTACAAAAGTTTCGTATGGGGCTCCACAAAGAAACAATCCAATTGATCAAGATACACGATGAGGAGCATATCCATACAATTTTGCACTTCTCGACAAATCTAATCTGTTTCGTTATTCTAAGTGCTTATTCTATTCTGGGTAATGAAGAACTTGTTTTTCTTAATTCTTGGGTTCAAGAATTCCTATATAATTTAAGTGACACAATAAAAGCCTTTTCCATTCTTTTAGTAACCGATTTATGTATCGGATTCCATTCGCCCCACGGTTGGGAACTAATGATTGGCTATGTCTATAACGATTTTGGATTTTTTCATAATGATCAAATTATATCTGGTCTTGTTTCCACTTTTCCAGTCATTCTAGATACAATTTTCAAATATTGGATTTTCCTTTATTTAAATCGTGTATCTCCGTCACTTGTAGTGATTTATCATTCAATGAATGACTGAAAAACGAGTCAATTAGAATGTTTCTTACTTTGTACCTAAGCAAAGCATTCCAGGTCGTACTTACCTTACTCTTTCTACCCATTCAGAGGATTCCTCCTATATTCCAGTAAAATTATTTCAGTAAATAGCAAAATCGTGGATAGGGAACTATACTAGCGACCTACCCAATTTTATTGTAGAAATTTTCGGGATCAACGATTGGACCATGCAAATTAGAAATACTTTTTCTTCGATAAAGGAAGAGATTACTCGATTCATTTCCGTATCACTCATGATATATATAATAACTCGGGCCTCCATTTCAAATGCATATCCCATTTTTGCGCAGCAGGGTTTTGAAAATCCACGAGAAGCCACTGGTCGTATTGTATGCGCCAATTGCCATTTAGCTAATAAACCTGTGGATATTGAGGTTCCGCAAGCGGTACTTCCTGATACTGTGTTTGAAGCAGTTGTTAGAATTCCTTATGATATGCAACTGAAACAAGTTCTTGCTAATGGTAAAAAGGGGGGGTTGAATGTGGGGGCCGTTCTTATTTTACCGGAAGGGTTTGAATTAGCCCCCCTCAGTCGTATTTCTGCCGAGATGAAAGAAAAGATAGG